TTTTAATATTTAATTAGATAAATTAGGGAAGCTATTGATAAAAAATTTTGTTTAATATTACTTTAAATTCATTGTTTAAAATGAAATAAGCACAGATTTGTTTTTAAATAGCTCGTCAAATTTATTGGGGCAACGATTTTAGGGGAAAAATCGGGGGGTTGAGATTTTCAAAAATCGGGGGTTCGGGGCCCCAAAATGCCCATTTTTGCATAAATTCTCCAGTAATAAAATTTTATATATTATATAATCAATAGATATTTATATATATATAAATACTTTATATAATATATATCTATCTATTAGAAATTATAGAAATCTTTTAATATAGAGAAATTTATTAGGATAACCTAGGCTTGATAATTAATATGTATTTATTAATGTATATAAAAAAAAGTTTTATTTATCTAAATAACACGTAATTTCATAAAATATCCTGATTTATATTACATTAATAACTTAACTAAAAAAAATAAGTAAAAAAGATAATAAAGAATTTAATTAAATATTAAAAAGAGTAAAATTTATTAACATATATATATAATTAATATATAATTAAAGAATAAAATATATGTAAATAATTATATAATTAAATATAAAATATTTAATTAAATTATTATTTATATATAATTAAAATTTAATTTATATTATATCTTGATTTATTATATATAAAATATTTTATTGATATTTATTAATTAATAAATGTTTAATGATAAATATTTTTTTAATAATTATTAAATATATATAAAAAAAAAAAAAGAATAGATAAAAATATTTATATTGTATTAAATATTCTTTAAAAAATTAAATTTATATATTCTCTTAAATTATTAATATTTAATTAAAATTTTATAAAATTTATATTTATTAAAGAATTATATTTTTTTGTTAATTATTATTTATTAATTTTTAATATTTCTTTTTTATTTTAATTTAAATATATTTATATTAATATACTATTTATAATTAATTAATTTATATATATATAAATAAATTTATATTATAGTTTGTTAAATTTATATAAATTAAATTAGATTTATATAGGGAGGAGATTATTTCAATAGGTACAAATTAATATTCAAATGTTGATTTAAGTACCGTCGGTTAAAATTATTGAAATAAAGTTTAAAATGAATAAAATGAAATTATGGATTTTTCAATAAATAAGAATAAAAACACAGGGCGTAATTTTGGTCCCATCTTTCAAAGTTATCATATTTTATAATAGTTATTTAGATGGGTGATGAAGTTAATTTTTTTTAAAAATGTTATTAGAGGTTCAAAAAATAGGGTAGAAAAAATTTTTTGAAATATTTGATATTTTTTAAAAAAATATGAATTTTGTTATTAGAGTTAGGGAAAATTGCTATCAAATTTTGAGATTTCTGTTTGTTTTCGATAAGTTAACTTTAAAGTTTAAAATTTCTATCGGTAAGATGAAAGATAAAAGAAATTAAATTATTGATAGTGCTTTAAATTTAATAATATAAAGTTTAATTTTGGCTTAGAGGCTTATTTAATTTTTTATTTACATGCAAATTTTAGTGGGAATCTAAATTGAATTTTAATAATTTATTTTAGTCTTTTTATTCGCAGTATAAGAATTTATTAATTTAAGAAATTAAGAATTATAAATAAGTTTAAATATTAACAAAATTTGTGCCAGCAGTTGCGGTTATACAAAAAATATGAATAAGTTTTATTGATTTGTAATTAAATGATTTTTTTTTAGATAAATATTAGGTTTATAAGGTGAAATTTTAAATTTAAAATAGTTAGATAAAAGTTATTAATATTATGAAATTTGAAGTTTAAACTAGGATTAGATACCCTATTATTTTAAATGTAAATTAAGAATCAAAGTAGTAGTAGTTAAGATCTTAAAATTTAAAGATTTTGGCGGTATTTTAGTCTATTCAGAGGAACCTGTTCTGTAATTGATAGTCCACAATAAATTATACTTAGTTTTTAAATTTGTATATCGTCGTTATTAAATATTTTAGAAGAATATAAATGTTTAAGATTTTAGATTAAGTAGCATATCAGATCAAGGTGCAGTTTATTATTAAGAAGAAATGGGTTACAATAAATTTATTTATTATGGATTTGTAAATGAAAATTTGCAATGAAGGAGGATTTGATAGTAATGAAATTAAAATTAATTTTATGATTTAAGCTCTAAAATGTGTACATATCGCCCGTCGCTTTTATCTTAAGATAAAATAAGTCGTAACAAAGTAAATGTACTGGAAAGTGTATTTAGAATGATGCAAATTAGAGCTTGACCAATAAAGCATTTTATTTACATTAAAAGGTTGTCGTGTGAATCGATTTAATTTGAAATAAAAATATTATTTGATTTTAATTTTATTGGGATTTAATATAAATAATTTTATTAATTATTGTTTTTAGTATAGTTTATAGAAAGAATTAGGAGATTTATAGTTTATTAGTATTGTAAAAGAATTTTGAAATATTAGTTATTTATATTAAAGTAAAATTAATTTTTTGTACCTTGTGTATCAGGGCTTATTAAATAAATATTATATATTTTAATTTTCTCGAATTTAAGGGGGAAAATAGGTTATTTTTATTATTGTAAAATAAATATATAAAATTATTTATTAGTAATGAAAAGTTATTCGTCCTTAAATATATCTAGTTTATTTAGAAATGATTTTAATTCAGTTAATTGAATTTAATTTATTTGTTTATTTAAATAAATTAATTTATTTAATAATAGTTAAAGGGATTAGCTTTTAATTAAAGTTTTAAAATTTTATATAAATAGGGTAAAGTAAGTAGGTTTAGAAATATCTATCAATTTTAGTATGTTATTATTAGTTTTATTAGTAATATTATTTTTAAAAAAATTTAAAGTTTTATAAATAAGTAATAATTAATAATTAAATATTAGTTATAATGATTAAATTAGTATATTTATAAATATTTATATTATATAGGGATGAAGATTATTCAAAGGAATTAGGCAAGATACTTTTATTCGCCTGTTTAACAAAAACATGTCCTTTAGAGTAGAATTTAAGGTTTGGCCTGCCCACTGATTAATTAAATGGCCGCAGTAATTTGACTGTGCAAAGGTAGCATAATCATTAGTTTTTTAATTAAAAGCTTGTATGAATGGTTGGACGAAATAATAACTGTCTTTGAGTAATAAATAGAATTTAATTTTTAAGTTAAAAAGCTTAGATAATTATAAAAGACGAGAAGACCCTATAGATCTTTATAATATTTTATTTATATATTTAATTAAGATTATTTTATAGTTTATATAAAATATTATTTTATTGGGGTAATAAAAAGATTATATTAATTCTTTATAATTTGCATATAAATTAATAGATTTTTGATCCTTTATTAAAGATTTTAAGATTAAGTTACCTTAGGGATAACAGCGTAATTTTCTTAAAGAGTTCATATCGATAAGAAAGTTTGCGACCTCGATGTTGGATTAAAAATTATTCTAGGTGAAGTAGTTTAGAATTTTGGTCTGTTCGACCATTGAATTTTTACATGATCTGAGTTCAGACCGGCGTAAGCCAGGTCGGTTTCTATCTTTATTGAGTTAATATATTTTAGTACGAAAGGACCAAATATAAAGTATATGAGATATTTTTTATTTTTGAGTTATATTGTTATTTTGGCAGATTAGTGCGATGAATTTAGAATTCAAAAATATAATTTTTATTATAGATAATATTGTATGTTTTAGATTATATTTCATTGGTTTGTATATTGTTGTTAGTAATTTGTGTATTAGTGGGGGTAGCTTTTTTAACATTATTAGAGCGAAAGGTTTTAGGATATATTCAAGTTCGTAAGGGTCCTAATAAGGTTGGATTTATGGGAATTATGCAACCTTTTAGAGATGCGATTAAATTATTTTCTAAAGAACAGACATTTCCTTTATTATCGAATTATGTTATATATTATTATTCTCCTATTATAAGATTATTCTTATCTTTATTAATGTGAAGAGTAATACCTTATTTATTGGGATTATTTATGTTTAATTTAAGAATATTATTTTTTTTATGTATTACAAGTTTGGGGGTTTATACAGTAATAATTGCTGGGTGATCTTCTAATTCGAGATATTCTTTGTTGGGGGGTATGCGAGCCGTAGCGCAGACTATTTCTTATGAAGTTAGATTAGCTTTAGTTTTTATGTCTTTTATAATTTTAATTGGGAGATTTAGATTGATAGATTTTTTTAAATTTCAAGAGTATATTTGGTTAATTTTTTTAACTTTACCTTTAAGAATAGTTTGATTTGTTTCTAGTTTAGCTGAAACTAATCGGATTCCTTTTGATTTTGCTGAAGGGGAATCTGAATTAGTTTCTGGGTTTAATGTTGAGTATAGAAGAGGGGGGTTTGCCTTAATTTTTTTGTCGGAGTATTCAAGAATTTTATTTATAAGAATGTTATTTAGAGTAATATTTATGGGTAGAAATTTATATTCATTAGGATTTTATTTAATATTAGTATTTATTTCTTTTTTATTTATTTGAGTTCGTGGAACTTTACCTCGATTTCGTTATGATAAATTAATATATTTAGCTTGAAGGGGATTTTTACCAATTTCTTTAAATTTTATATTTTTATATTTGGGTTTAAGGATTTTTTTATATTCTTTGTTAATTTAGTGAATTATTTTTAGTAAAGTTAATAGGGGTATTAGTCCTTTTTTATGCTTTCAAAACATATACTTTAACAAGTTCATTAACTAAAATATTAATTTATCTCAAATTTTATTGATGATTGGATTAATTATAAAGTATATAAAATAGAGGACTGTAAGGATTTGCCCTGTAATAATATAGGGTTCTTCGACAGTTCGTATACCAATTCAGGTAAGTAGGGATACAATTACGATAAAATTTCAGAATAAGAGTTGATTTAATGGGTAGAATTTTAGTCTTTGAAATTTTCTTTTATTAGATATGGGTATGATTATAAGAATTAGAATTGATAAAATTAAGGCGATCACTCCCCCCAACTTATTGGGGATAGATCGGAGAATGGCATAAGCAAAAAGAAAGTACCACTCAGGTTGAATATGAACTGGGGTGACTAATGGATTAGCGGGGATAAAATTATCCGGGTCTCTTAGTAGATATGGATTTTTAAGAGTTAGAATAGTTAGAATTATTATAAGAATAATAAATCCTATGATATCTTTAAAGGAAAAGTAGGGATGAAAGGGGATTTTATCTAAATTTCTATTAGTCCCTAAGGGATTGTTTGATCCTGTTTGATGTAAGAATAATAAATGAATTATTACTAAGGCCACAATAATAAAAGGAAGGAGAAAATGGATAGAGAAAAATCGAGTTAAAGTAGCATTGTCTACAGCGAATCCCCCCCAAATTCACTGAACTAATGTGTTTCCTAAATAGGGAATAGCAGATAGGAGATTAGTGATTACTGTTGCCCCTCAAAAAGACATTTGTCCTCATGGGAGGACATATCCTATAAAGGCTGTCCCTATGACCACAAATAGGATAATTACCCCAATTATTCATGTATAAGTTAGTTTATAGGATCCATAGTATATCCCCCGACCAATATGAACATAGATACAAATAAAAAATAGAGATGCCCCGTTGGCGTGGAGAGTTCGTATTAATCATCCATAGTTTACATTTCGGCAAATGTGACTTATTCTATAAAATGCAAGTTCAATATTAGCACAGTAGTGTATTGCCAGGAAAATTCCCGTAATAATTTGAATTATTAAACATAGGCCTAAAAGGGATCCGTAGTTTCATCATAGAGAAATATTAGAGGGAGAGGGTAGATCAATTAAAGCTATATTAATAATTTTTAATAAAGGATGTGATAGACGTATGGGTTTATTCATTAAAATTTTTGTCGTAAAGGGCCAGAATTAGATTTAGTAATTTTTACAACTATGATTAGCGTTAAGAATAAATAATTAATCAATATGATTGTAATTATAAAATTCGGGTTATTATATATCATATTTAAAGTGATGATATTTTCATTTTTAAATAAAGAGAAACTACCTATGATTTCATTTATGTTGAAATTTTTAAATATGGAAAATGTTAATATTTTGTCTACCATTAAAATTGTGATTATATTTAAGAATATAGCAAATATAATAATAATAAAATTAGAAGAAAATTTAAATTTTTCATTAGATGCTAATCTGGTTATATAAATAAATAAAATTAGTATTCCCCCTACTATGATAAGAAATAGAATATAAGAAAATCAAAATGAGTATGAATATATTCTTATTATTAAAGAAATTAAGATTGTTTGGATTATTAATGTTAATCCTATGGATATGGGATGATTTATAAATAAAAATATAAGTGATATGAGAAAATTTAATGAAATAATAAAAATATAGATGCAGAGAGTAGTTTAATAAAAATATTAATTTTGGAGATTAAGGATAAGAGTTTAATTTTTTCTCTGAAGTTTTAAAAGAAAAATTCTCATATTTGATTTACAAGATCAATATTTTATTTAAATTATTAAAACTAATTATATTAATGTTAAATTTTTTATTTTTATTTATTATATTTTTTGTTGGGTTAGTAGTATTTTCTTCTAAACGTAAACATTTGTTATTAATGTTATTAAGAATGGAATTTATAATTTTATCTTTATATGCTATAATATTTATATTTTTATCTTTTTTAGATTATGAGTTTTATTTTAGAATAGTGTTTTTGGTTTTCTGTGTTTGTGAGAGAGTTTTAGGGTTATCTATTTTAGTTTCTATAATTCGAACATATGGGAATGATTATTTTTTTTCTATGAATTTATGTTAAAATTATTAATAATAATAATTTTTTTGATCCCCCTATGTTTTAAGAAAAATATATTTTGGTTAATGCAATTTTTTTTTTTATTAATAAGATTTATTTTTATATTCGTAGGTAGATTTAATAGAATTTGAATAAATATTTCTTATTTCTTAGGTTCGGATCTTCTTTCATTTGGATTGATTTTATTAAGATTTTGAATTTGTTCATTAATAGTTATAGCAAGAGAAGGAATTTATATAAAAAATAATTATTATAGTTTATTTTTATTTTTATTATTAATTTTATTAATGATATTATTCCTTACTTTTAGCTCTATAAATTTATTTTTATTTTATTTATTTTTTGAGAGAAGATTAATTCCTACTTTAATATTAATTTTAGGATGGGGGTATCAACCTGAGCGATTACAAGCTGGGATTTATTTATTATTTTATACTTTATTTGCTTCTTTGCCGATGATAATTGGAATTTTTTATTATTATATTAGATTTTATTCATTAAATTTTTTTTTTTTTAATGATTTGTATTTTTTTAATATTTTTATATATATAAGAATAATTTTTGCTTTTTTAGTGAAAATACCCATATATATAGTTCATTTATGATTGCCCAAGGCTCATGTTGAAGCCCCAGTCTCAGGTTCTATAATTTTAGCGGGAATTTTGTTAAAATTAGGGGGGTATGGGCTTCTTCGTGTGATAAATTTATTTATTTTTATAGGAAAATTTTGATCGTTTTTATTTGTCAGAATTTGTTTAGTAGGTGGATTTTTAATTAGATTGGTATGTTTGCGTCAAACAGATTTAAAGATTTTAATTGCTTATTCTTCTGTAGCTCATATAGGGTTAGTTTTGGGGGGCATTATAACATTAAATTATTGGGGATTTTGTGGATCTTATGTTATAATAGTTGCCCATGGGTTATGTTCTTCTGGGTTATTTTGTTTAGCCAATATTTCTTATGAGCGTTTAAATAGACGTTCTATATTTATAAATAAGGGCCTAATTAATTTAATGCCTAGAATAACATTATGATGATTTTTATTAAGATCATCTAATATAGCAGCCCCTCCGTCAATAAATTTATTGGGGGAGATTAGTTTATTAAATAGAATTATATCATGAACCTGGCTTTCTCTTATATTTTTGATATTAGTGTCTTTTTTTAGAGCAGTTTATACGTTATATTTATACTCTTATAGACAACATGGTAAGATTTATTCGGGTAAGTATTCTTGTTCCTCTGGGTTTATTCGAGAATTTCTTCTTTTATTTCTTCATTGATTTCCCTTGAATGTGTTAATTATTAAAAGAGGAATTTTTATATTATGAATTTATTTAAGTAATTTAATAAAAATTTTGATTTGTGGTATCAAAAATGTAACAATAATTACCTTAAATTATTATAAATATTTCTATTTGTATTATTAGATTTTTTTTTTTATTAAATTTTAGTGTGTTAAGTTTTTTTTTTAGTTTAAAGTTTTTAATTTTAGATTATTCTATAATTATTGAATGGGAGTTATTATCATTAAATTCTAATTCTTTAGTTATAAGATTATTATTAGATTGAATATCTTTAATATTTATGGGTTTTGTGTTATTTATTTCTTCCATAGTAATTTTTTATAGAGATGAATATATAGGGGGGGATTTAAATATTAATCGATTTATTATATTAGTGTTAATATTTGTATTTTCTATAATATTATTAATCATTAGTCCAAATTTGATTAGAATTTTACTGGGTTGAGATGGTTTGGGGTTAGTTTCTTATTGTTTAGTAATTTATTATCAAAATGTAAAATCCTATAATGCTGGGATGATCACAGCTCTTATAAATCGGGTAGGGGATGTTATATTATTAATTGCTATTACATGGATATTAAATTTTGGAAGTTGAAATTATGTTTATTATATAGATTTAATAAAAATGGATAAATTTATAATAATTATTGGCATTTTAGTTATAATTGCTGCTATAACAAAAAGAGCTCAGATTCCATTTTCTTCCTGATTACCAGCTGCTATAGCAGCGCCTACCCCTGTTTCTGCTTTAGTTCATTCTTCAACTTTAGTAACTGCGGGAATTTTTTTATTAATTCGATTTAGAAATATATTAAGAGAGAGTATAAAGTTTTATCTCTTATTGATTGGAGTATTGACAATATTTATGGCGGGGTTGGGGGCTAATTTTGAATTTGATTTAAAAAAAATTATCGCTTTATCAACTTTGAGTCAGTTAGGTTTAATAGTAGGGATTTTAGCTATGGGGAGATTTAGATTGGCTTTTTTTCATCTTTTAACTCATGCCATATTTAAGGCCTTGTTATTTATGTGTGCGGGTTGTATCATTCATAATTTAAAGAGTATTCAAGATATTCGCTTTATGGGTAATTTAATGGTTCATATACCTTTAACATGTGTGAGAATAAATATTTCTAATTTGGCATTATGTGGAATACCCTTTTTAGCGGGATTTTATTCTAAGGATTTAATTTTGGAATTTACTTCTATAAATAATTTAAATATTTTAATATATGTATTATTTTTTGTATCTACTGGGTTAACGGTGTGTTATTCGTTTCGTTTATGTTATTATTCGATTACCGGAGATTTTAATTTTTATTCTCTTCATTCTTTGAGTGATAGAGGTTGAATTATATTAAAAAGTATATTGGCCATATTATTGATAGTAATTTTTAGAGGAGGGATATTAATGTGGTTAATTTTTCCGACTCCTTTAATGATTTGCCTACCTCAATGAATAAAAATAATAGCTTTAATTGTTAGATTTGTGGGGGCTTGATTGGGATATGAGATTTCTAAATTTTCTATTTCTTGATTTTCTAAGTCATTAAGATTTTATAGTTTTAGATTTTTTATTGGATTTATATGATTTTTACCTAATATTAGAACTTTTTTTATTAATTATTTTCCTCTAATAGTAAGATATAAATTATTTAAGAATTTTGATCAAGGGTGAAATGAGTATTTTGGTGGTCAGGGTATTTATATAAATTTATCTTCTAAATCTTCTTTGTTTCAGTTTTTTCAAAATAATAATATAAAAATTTATTTAATATTAATAATTTTTTGATTGATAGTTTTATTAATATTATTTTTAATTTAATTTAAATAGCTTATATTAAGAGCATAATATTGAAGATATTAGGGAGATTTAGAATCTTTAAATATTTATAAAAATTATTTTTATTTTTATATTGAAAATATAATGTTTTTATTAAACTATATAAATAGAGATATAAACGGAATTTAACCGCTAAAGAAAAAAGTTAGCAGCTTTATCTTGATCATCATATTTCTTTAATTGGAATTATATTCAATAGTATCATTAACAGTGATAAACCTCTTTTTGGTTTCAATTAATAAATAAGGGTGAAGTTCACCAATTTTTTAGGTCGAAATTAAATGTAATTTTTTACTTCTTATTTTAAGAATAATTGAATTTTCAATATTTTTTAGATGCAACCTAAATGTTATAGTTAACTATATTCCTATAGTTTTCAGTTTAAAGCCCCCTGGTTTCATTCATGGTATAATCCTGCTAAGAGAATAAAGATAAAAAATATTGAAGTAATTATTAAGAGTTTAATTTGGGAAGTTTTATAAATCATAATCATAGGTAATAGAAGGGCAATTTCAACATCAAAGATTAGGAAAATAACAGCAATTAAGAAGAAATGAATTCTAAAGGGTAATCGTGCAGAATCAATGGGATCAAAACCACATTCGAATGGGGAGTTTTTCTCTCGATCTATGTATGTTTTTTTAGATAGAATTCTTGCTAATCTTATAGTAATCAAAGTAATTAATATAATAATAGTTGATATGACCGTTATAATTAAGATTATTTATACTAAAAATAATTAGACCATTTAATTGGAAGTCAAATATACTATTTATACTATATAAATTATCTACCTCATCAATAAATGGAAATATATAAAAATAATCATACAACATCCACAAAATGTCAGTATCATGCAGCTGCCTCAAAACCGAAATGATGAATTGATGAGAAGTGGTTTAGATAATGACGAAATAGGCAAATTATTAAAAATGTGGATCCGATAATTACATGAATTCCATGAAATCCTGTTGCTATAAAAAATGAAGATCCGTAAACTGTATCTGCAATGGTAAAGGAGGATTCTACGTATTCGAAAGCTTGAAGAGTAGTAAAGTAAATCCCCAATGTAACTGTGAAAAATAATCTTTGCAGGGCTTGGTTATAGTTATTTTCCATTAAGCTATGATGGGCTCATGTAACTGTGACTCCTGAAGTTAAAAGAATTAACGTATTAAGAAGGGGAATTTGCAAGGGATTAAATGGGTAAATTCCCATGGGGGGTCAAATCCCCCCTAGTTCAATTGTAGGGGCCAATCTTCTATGGAAAAATCTTCAAAAAAAAGAAATAAAAAAAAATACTTCAGAAGTAATGAATAAGATCATTCCCCATCGTAGCCCTATTGTAACATTGAATGTATGAAGTCCTTGGAAAGTTCTCTCTCGTGTCACATCTCGTCATCATTGAAATATGGTTAAAAGAATAATTATAATTCCAATTCTAAATAAATTAATATTAAATTGATGAAATCATTTAATTAATCCAGAAACTGTAATCATAGTTCCCATAGCCCCCGTTAAAGGTCATGGTCTATAATTAACTAAATGAAAGGGGTGATTTGAGTGTGTTGCCATTAAATTACTTCTCTAGAATATAGGGTTCTTAGGATTGCAAATACATAGGATTGGATAATTGATACAGCAAATTCTAGCATTAAAAGTAAAAGTTGTGTGATGATTAGCACAATAATTAAGGATGGGTTTATTTTTAATCCCGTACTACCCAAAAGGGTCAATAATAGATGACCTGCGATTATATTGGCTGTTAATCGAACGGCTAGAGTTCCAGGGCGAATCATATTTCTAATTGTCTCAATGCAAACTATAAAGGGTATGAGCATAGGGGGAGTCCCCTGAGGAACAAGATGGGCCAATATATGTTGAGTATGATTAATTCATCCAAATATTATAAATCTTAATCATAGAGGTAAAGCCAAACTTAGGGTTATAGTTATGTGTCTTGATCTTGTAAATACGTAAGGGAATAGCCCCATAAAATTATTAAATAAGATAAATGTGAAAAGAGAAATAAATATAAAAGTTCTTCCTTTATGATTAAAAGATCCCAATAAAGTTTTAAATTCTTTATGTAAGATTTTTATAACATTGATTCAAACCACTATTATTCGAGAGGGAATAAGTCAAAAAGTTATGGGTAAGATTAATAATCCTATAAATGAGCTTAGTCAGTTAATGGGGAAGTTTAAAATATTCGTTGAGGGATCAAAAGTTGAGAAAAGATTTGCTATCATTTTCAATTTATAGATTTTATGGGTATAAATTTAATTGTTAAGTTATTTTTTTTAATTAAGAAAATATAGAAATTTATAAAATTAAATAGAATAAATATTATTGAGAAAAATAAATACAAAAATAGTCAATTTATCGGAGCTATTTGGGGCATTAAAGAATATTAGAGATTTAATAATTTTAGTTTGACATTCTAATGTTATGATTTAACTAATTCTTTTCATTAGAAATAATTGTTAATTTATTATAATTTAGTTTAAGAGACTAATACTTACTTTCAGCCATCTAATGAGATTTCTCTAATTTTAGAAATTCAATTAATAAAGATATTTGTGGGAACTCTTTCAATTACAATGGGCATAAAGCTGTGATTTGCTCCACAAATTTCTGAACATTGCCCATAAAATAATCCAGGTCGATTTATGAAGAAATTAGTTTGATTTAGTCGTCCAGGAGTGGCATCAACTTTAACTCCTAGAGAAGGGACTGTTCATGAGTGAAGAACATCTATTGCAGAAACTAAGATTCGAATTTGAGAATTATAGGGTAACACGATTCGATTGTCCACATCTAATAAGCGAAAATTATTTTTTTGTAATTCATTAGTTGGGATTATGTAAGAATCAAATTCTAATTTTTTAAAATCTGAATATTCATATCTTCAGTATCACTGATGACCAATAGATTTTAAAGTTAGTCAAGGATTTCTAATTTCATCTAATAGATATAATAATCGTAATGATGGAAGGGCAATAAAAATTAAAATAATGGCTGGTAGGATTGTTCAGATAACTTCAATTATCTGCCCCTCTAATAAAAATCGATTAATATATTTATTAAAAAATAAAGAGAATATTAAATATCCCACCAAGATAGTAATTATAATTAAAATTATTAATGTGTGATCATGAAAGAAGGTTAGTTGTTCTATTAAAGGGGAGGCTCTATCTTGAAGATTTAAATTGGATCATGTTGCCATTTTTTAATAAAAGCTATAAACTTTATTTATGAAGCTTAAATTCATTGCACTAATCTGCCATATTAAAAACTAGATAGTATGGGTAATTCTGAGTATCTGTGTTCCGCTGGGGGGAACTTTTGGAATCATTCGATTGATGAGGATATTTGATTGGAGAAAATTACTAGACGTTGGGAAATAAAAGCCTCTCAGACAATATAAATTAATATTAAAATTCCAATAAATGAAATAGTAGAGCCAATTGAGGAAATTACATTTCAGGAAGTATAAGCATCAGGATAATCAGAGTATCGTCGAGGTATGCCTCTTAACCCTAAAAAATGTTGAGGAAAAAAGGTTAAATTTACTCCTACGAACATAATGATGAATTGAATTTTCAGTAATTTAGAGTTTAGAGTTAGGCCAGTAAATAGAGGAAATCATTGAATTAAACCCGCTAGAATAGCAAATACAGCTCCCATTGATAATACGTAATGAAAATGGGCCACTACATAATAAGTATCATGAAGAACGATATCAATTGAGGAGTTAGCCAGAACCACTCCCGTTAAGCCTCCCACTGTAAAAAGAAATACAAATCCTAGAGCTCAGAGTAAAGAAGGTCTGTAAGAAATTTGTGATCCATGGAGAGTGGCTAATCAAGAAAAAATCTTAATTCCTGTAGGAACAGCAATAATTATAGTTGCGGAAGTAAAATAAGCTCGTGTATCCACATCTATTCCCACAGTAAATATATGATGAGCTCAAACGACGAATCCTAATAATCCGATTGCTAATATAGCATAGATTATCCCCAAAGACCCGAATGTTTCCTTTTTTCCTCTTTCTTGACTAATAATATGAGAAATTATTCCAAATCCAGGTAAAATTAAAATATAAACTTCAGGATGACCAAAAAATCAAAATAAGTGTTGGTATAAGATAGGATCCCCCCCTCCGGCTGGATCAAAAAAGGATGTGTTTAAATTTCGGTCCGTTAGAAGCATGGTAATAGCTCCGGCTAACACTGGCAGAGAAAGCAATAATAGAAGGGCCGTGATTCCCACTGATCAGACGAATAGGGGCATTCGATCGAATGTTATTCCCGTTGATCGCATATTAATAATAGTTGTGATAAAATTTACAGCCCCTAAAATTGAAGAGATTCCTGCTAAGTGAAGTCTAAAGATTGCTAGATCTACCGAAGCTCCCCCATGGGCAATTCCAGCTGATAATGGGGGATAAACTGTTCACCCAGTTCCCGCCCCTCTTTCCACCATTCTTCTTATTAACAGTAGAGAAAGAGAGGGGGGCAATAATCAGAATCTCATATTATTTATTCGAGGGAAGGCCATATCTGGGGCCCCTAACATCAAAGGGACTAATCAATTCCCAAATCCCCCAATTATAATAGGTATAACCATAAAGAAAATTATAATAAATGCGTGAGCTGTGACAATTACATTATAAATTTGATCATCCCCAATTAAAGATCCGGGATTTCCCAGTTCTGCCCGAATTAATACTCTCAGAGATGTTCCTACTATTCCAGCCCAGGCCCCAAATAAAAAATACAAAGTTCCAATATCCTTATGGTTTGTTGAAAATAATCATTTTTGCGGTAAAATGGCTGAATATAGGCAATAAATTGTAAATTTATGTATGAAAAATTTTTCTTTTATCAGATATTATAGTTTAAAAAAAATTTTAAATTGCAAATTTAAAGATAGGCCATTCTTAATATTTTCTATAATTTTTCTCAGACTTTATTAAGGCTTAAAGCACTTTCTTCATTTATAGCTTTGAAGGCTATTAGTTTAATTAACTTAAATCCTTTAATAAAAATTGATAAATAGTGAGTATAGGATTAAGCCATTAATGGAGATAAATGTTAAAAAATTAATTATTATTTTATTGTTAGAGAATTTATTTATTAGGATATTTGAGTTTAGTTCTATGTTATAAATTATTATTCTAGAGTAGGTAATTCGTAGGTAAAAGAACAAGGTAATTAAAGTTATTATAATTATAAATATAACAACAAAGAAGTTACTAGTTCTTAGGTTTTGAATAATTAGTCATTTAGGCAAAAATCCAAGGAATGGGGGCAATCCTCCTAAAGATAGGAAATTTATTATAATAAAAAATTTAATTAAATAATTTTTATTTATTGTTATAAAAATTTGCTTTATTAAAAATAAGTTAAATTTTTTAAATATAAGAATAATTGTTAGAGAGATAGTAGAGTAGATCAAGAAGTAGATTGTTCATATATAGTTATTAATTAAAAATGCTCTGATTATTCATCCAATATGATTAATAGAGGAATAGGCTATAATTTTTTGGAGGTTAATTTGATTTAACCCTCCAATTCTTCCAATAAATGTTGATAGTATAATAATTGTGGAAATAAGAATTAGGTTTTTTATTAAATATGAGATAATGATTATAGGGGCAATTTTTTGTCAAGTTAGTAGAATTAGTCTATTGGATCAGCTTAAGCCCTCTATGATTTCAGGGAATCAGAAATGAAAGGGAGCAGCTCCTAATTTTAGTAGAATAGTTGAATTTATTATTATAATGATAATTTTATTATAATAAAATAGGTCTGTTAGTATTTTAGTTTTTATAATAATAATAAGAAGAAGGAATAGGAAAATAGATGAGGCTAAGGCTTGAATTAGAAAATATTTAATTGAGGATTCAGAGGAGAGGGAGTTGCTTTTTATTCTAATTAGGGGAATAAAAGATAAAAGATTAATTTCTAGGCCTATTCAGACTCCTAATCATGATTGAGAGGAAATAGTCATTATGGTTCCTATAAATAAGGTAGAGGAGAAGACGATTTTATAGATAAAAAAAATTAAAAAGAAAAGGGGTTTTACCTTTATATTTGGGGTATGAACCTAAGAGCTTAGTTAGCTTATCTTTTTATCGTTTTATATTTTAGTATAAGATGTATAAAAGTTTTTGATTCTTTTGGAAATAGTTTAATTCTATTAAATATAATTTATTTACTAAAAAAAATTAACTTATTTAATTTTATAGATTAAATAATTTGTAGGTCATTTATATTTATTGTGGTTATTTACAGGTCTATATCCACTTAAGTTAAGTATCTTCATTTTGTAATTTATAAATTAAATAATTTGTAGGTTATTTATATTTATCGGGATTATTTACAGGTCTATATCCACTTAATTCATGCRTTYCCATTCTGTAATTTATAAATTAAATAATTTGTAGGTTATTTATATTTATTGGGGTTATTTACAGGTTTGTATCCACTTAAGCTTATATTCCCATTTAGGTAGAATAGTGGGATTATATTGGTGGAGGGGTGGAGGTGGGGATGTTGATCTATAAATATTTTGATAATTTAATTAATATTTTGAATAAATTATGTTATTATAGTTAAAAATTTAATTAATGAAAGTAAAAAGCTTTACATAATTTATTCTATCAAAATAACCCTTTATTCAGGCATTTCATT